TTATAATGTTAAAAGATTCGAAAAATGGCAAATATTAAAAAGAAGAAATGCTCGATTAATCTGTAAATTGCCCCTATTTTTGAAATTTTTCATTGAAAGAATCTACACAGATATATTTTTATCTATCATTAATATTCCCAAAATGAATACAGAACTTTTTCTTGAATCAACAAAAAAAATGATTGATAAATCTTTGTACAATAATCAAAGAAGGCAAGACCAAATTAATAAGAAAAAAAAAAGAATTCCGTTTATTTCGACTATCAAAAAGTCACTTGATAACATTAGGCATATTAAAACAAATTCATATATTTTTGATGACTTATCCTACGTGTCACAAGCATATGTATTTTACAAATTATCACAAATCCAAGTTCATAATTTGCAGAAATTAAGATCTGTTCTTCAATATCAAGGAATCTCTTTTTTTCTTAAGACTGAAATAACAGATTTTTTGAAAAAAAAAGGAATGGTTCATTCAAAATTAGGTGATAAGAAACTTACGAGTTATCAAATGAATCAATGGAAAAAATGGTTAAGAGGGTATTATCCATACGTTTTATCACCGATCAGATGGTCTAGATTAATACCTGAAAAATGGAGAAATACAACTCATCGTCGTTGTCTAGCTAAAAAGGGAAAATTAAGCAAATGCAATTCATATAAAAAAGACCAATTACGTGATTCCAAAAAACAAAAAAAAATTCCAGTATACAAAAAAGAAAATTTTCAAAAATACTATAGATATGATCTTTTAGCATCTAAATTTATTAACTCTGAAAAATGCCCTTTTTATGTATCCCCGTTTCGAGAAAATAAGAACCAAGAGCGTTCTTATAACATGTATAAAGACTCGCTTTATGATATGCTGAGGAACATCCCTATCCATAATTATGTGGATATACTAGCTGTGGAAAAAACGGTTAATCGCAAATATTTGGATTGGAAAATATTCCATTTTGATCTTAAACAAAAAGTGGATATTGAGGCCTGGATCACGATCGATTCCAATAGGAATCAAAATATTCAACTGGGTACTAATAATTCTCAAATAATTTCTAAAAAAAATCTTTTTTATCTTATGATTCCAGAAATCAATCCACTAAACTCCCACAAAGTTTTTGTGGATTGGATGGGAATGAATGAAAAAATGCTAAAACGTTCCAGATTCAATATGGAAGTTTGGTTCTTCCCGGAATTTGTGTTACTTTATAATGCATATAAAACAAAACCTTGGTTTATACCAAACAAATTACTTCTTTTAAATCTAAATAAAAATGAAAATAGTAGTGAAAATAAAAAGATCAATGAAAAGAAAAAAGTAAGTTTTTTGATACCATCAAAGAAAAAGCACCAAAATCAAGAAGAACCCACAAACCAAGGAAATTTGGGCTCCGTTCTCTCACAACAAAAAGATATTGAAGAAAATTATGCAAGATCAGACATGAAAACGGGAAAAAAGAAAAAACAATGCAAAAGTAACCTAGATTTCTTCCTGAAACGTTATTTACTTTTTCAATTGAGATGGGACACTACTTTGAACCAAAAAATGATGAATAATATCAAGGTATATTGTCTCCTGCTTAGACTGATAGAGCCAAAAAAAATGACTATATCCTCGATTCAAAGGAGAGAAATTTGTTTGGATATAATGCCGATTGATAAGAGTTTAACTCTTAGAGAATTGATCAAAAGGGGAATATTGATTATAGAACCCATTCGTTTGTCTGGAAAAAACGACGGACAATTTATTATGTATCAAACCATAAGTATTTCCTTGGTTCATAAGAGTAAGTACCAAACAAATCAAAAATACCAAGAACAAAGATATGTTTCTAAGAATCATTTGGATCAAATTCTTTCAACACATCAAAGAATAACTGCAAATCGAAATCTAAATCATTTGGATTTCCTTGTTCCTGAAAAAATTTTATCGTTTAGACGTCGTAGAAAATGGAGAATTCTAATTTCTTTGAATTCAAAGCATCAAAATGGTGTAGATAGAAATCTTTTATTTTGGAACGGAAAGAACATAAAAAACAGCAGCCAAGTTTCACATGACAATAATGATCTTGATAAAGAGAAAAATCAATTAATGAAATTAAAGCTCTTTCTTTGGCCTAATTATCGATTCGAAGATTTAGTCTGTATGAATCGTTATTGGTTTAATACCAATAACGGCAGTCGTTTCAGTATGTTAAGGATACATCTGTATCCACGATTGAAAATTCGTGGATAATAAGCTTTCTGTATATATCATATACCTTCTATTTTATATTCATAGGGTATATATATAGGATATATGGGATATATCAAAGCAAAGAAATACACGGACCACACATTCTTTTCTTGTCTTCCATTTCATTCATATATCCAATATGAAATGAATAATGTAGGAATTAGATCTCGAAATGAATCAACAAAACTTTTTTCATTTTAGGTCTAAATCCTTCGATGCGAAAATGTACCAATCCTTTTCTATCTCAATCCAATTTTAAATTGGATTGATTGAGTTTAATTCAGAAAACGGGGAGTTCATAAATCAATTTGAATTAGATTTTTGTATATACCACATTCAAATTAATGACATTATTATTACTGATCGGTAAAATCCATATCTGTCAAAAGGAAAGGGGAGTTTTTTTATGGTAAAAAATTCATTCATTTCGGTTATTTCTCAAAAAGAAAACACAGAAACTAGAGGGTCTGTTGAATTTCAAGTCTTCACTTTCACCACTAAGATAAGGAGACTTACTTCACATTTGGAATTGCACAAAAAAGACTCTTCGTCTCAGAGAGGGTTGCGGAAAATTTTGGGAAAACGGCAACGACTGCTGGCCTATTTGTCAAAAAAAAATAGAGTACGTTATAAAGAATTAATTGGCGAGTTAGATATTCGAGAGAAAAAAACTCATTAATTTAAAGCCTAATACCATTTGAACTATTTGTTTCAATTTTGACGAACTCTTCTTTTTACGTTCAGCAATGCATGGAAGAATGACTCGGGAAAAAAACTTATGATTGCACCAACTACAAGAAAAGACCTCATGATAGTAAATATGGGCCCTCAACACCCATCAATGCACGGCGTTCTTCGACTGATCGTTACTCTCGATGGTGAAGATGTTATCGACTGTGAACCAATATTAGGTTATTTACATAGAGGGATGGAGAAAATTGCGGAAAATCGAACAATTATACAATACTTGCCTTATGTAACGCGTTGGGATTATTTAGCTACTATGTTTACAGAAGCAATAACGGTAAACGGACCCGAACAGCTAGGAAATATTCAAGTACCTAAAAGGGCTAGCTATATCAGAGCTATTATGTTGGAGTTGAGTCGTATCTCTTCTCATTTGTTATGGCTCGGCCCTTTTATGGCAGATATTGGGGCACAGACCCCTTTCTTCTATATTTTTCGAGAACGAGAGTTGATATATGACCTATTCGAAGCTGCTACCGGTATGCGCATGATGCATAATTATTTTCGTATTGGAGGAGTAGCTGCTGATCTACCTCATGGTTGGATAGATAAATGTTTGGAGTTTTGCGATTATTTTTTAACCACCGTTGCTGAATATCAAAAGCTTATTACCCGAAATCCTATTTTTTTAGAACGAGTTGAAGGCATAGGCATTATTCGCGCAGAAGAAGCACTAAATTGGGGGTTATCGGGACCAATGCTACGAGCTTCCGGAATACAATGGGATCTTCGCAAAGTTGATCATTATGAGTGTTATGACGAATTTGATTGGGAGATTCACTGGCAAAAAGAAGGGGATTCGTTAGCTCGTTATTTAGTACGAATGAGTGAAATGGCAGAATCCATAAAAATTATTCAACAGGCCTTGGAGGGAATTCCAGGGGGGCCATATGAAAATTTAGAAATACGACGCTTTGACTTTGATAGAATAAAAAAACCTGAATGGAATGATTTTGAATATCGATTTATTAGTAAAAAACCTTCTCCAACGTTTGAATTGCCGAAGCAAGAACTTTATGTAAGAGTCGAAGCACCAAAAGGAGAATTGGGAATTTTTCTGATAGGAGATCGGAGTGTTTTTCCTTGGAGATGGAAAATTCGACCACCGGGTTTTATCAACTTGCAAATTCTTCCTCAGTTAGTTAAAAGAATGAAATTGGCTGATATTATGACGATACTAGGTAGCATAGATATCATTATGGGAGAAGTCGATCGTTGAAATGATAATTGATACAACAGAAATACAAGCTATCAATTCTTTTTCCAGATTAGAATCCTTAAAAGAAGTCTATGGGATCATATGGATGCTTGTCCCTATTTTGACTCTTGTATTAGGAATCACACTAGGTGTACTAGTAATTGTTTGGTTAGAAAGAGAAATATCTGCAGGAATACAACAACGTATTGGACCCGAATATGCCGGGCCTTTGGGAATTCTTCAAGCTCTAGCAGATGGAACAAAACTACTTTTCAAAGAGAATCTTCTTCCATCTAGAGGAGATGCTCGTTTATTCAATATTGGGCCATCCATAGCAGTGATATCCATTTTACTAAGTTATTCAGTAATTCCTTTTAGTTATCGCCTTATTCTAGCCGATCTTAGTATTGGTGTTTTTTTATGGATCGCCATTTCAAGTCTTGCTCCCGTTGGACTTCTTATGTCAGGATATGGATCAAATAATAAATATTCCTTTTTAGGTGGATTAAGGGCCGCTGCTCAATCAATTAGTTATGAAATACCATTAACTCTATGTGTATTATCAATATCTCTACGTGTGATTCTACGAGACATAAAATTTCCCCTATTTCTTTCTAGCAAGAAAGTGAAATGAGTTGAATATCTATTTTTTTCATCATTGGGGTTGATAAACTAAACCGGATAGTTAGATGAGTGAAATAAAACGGCTTCCAAATTTGCCGTTAAAGGAATTCAACCTCATTTCCTATGTACAAGAATGAAGTCAAAGTAAACAGTATTGGCTGCTCATGTTTACTTTACCCCACCCCAAGATTT